GGAGAATCCAGGCTATTCAGGAAGAATCGCATCAATTCCCCAATCCTAACGAAGTAGTTCCTCCGGAATCCAATGAAGAACAACGATTACTTAGGATCAGCTTGCGAATTTGTGGCACCGTATTAGAATCATTACCAATGGCACGCTGTGCGCCTAAGTGCGAAAAGACAGTGCAAGCTTTGTTATGCCGAAACCTAAATGTTAAGTCAGCAACACTTCCAAATGCCACTTCTTCCCGTCGCACCCGTCTTCAGGACGATCTAGTCACAGGGTTTCACTTCTCAGTGAGTGAAAGATTTTTCCCCGGGTCTACGTTGAAAGCTTCTATAGTAGAACTCATTCGAGAGGGCTTGGTGGTCTTAAGAATGGTTCGGGTGGGGGGTTCTATTAAGAATAAAGAAGACGAATAGAATCTAATTCATCTTTATGCTAACAGAAGAGCGGATCCAATACCAAGACGACTTCTTTCTCAGGAAGTGCAGCAAGTACTGTAGGAATTTTGGGATATCATGCCCCACGAGTGAGTTGACAAGTGCCCCCTAGGAGGGCAGTCTACCACAAGATCGAGTTGGAGCCTGGAGCCCAACCCCCAACTACTTAGACTGAGGCTGGGTTAAGCAGATGGCCCCCCAACTAGCATCTATTAGTGTTGGGGATTGGTTGAGCTCAGGAAAGAATTTCAGGAAGTCATTGAGTGATCTTATGCTTATTCAAAATTTGGATCGAAACAATGGGAAAGAGACAACAACTCGAAAGGCGAATGCCTATGCCTATTAGAGCACCAGCCTTTATCCCGAAAAAGCAAAAGAGTACGACAATGCAGTCCAGACCAGGAGGCAAGTCGAAGTGAAGTTCCTATTGAGGAGGAGGATGTGCCATTAGTTTTCAAATGAATAGTTGATGTCTATGAGAAAAAAATTCCATTTCTAGAGTGAGATTCGTGTGTCTGATGAAATAGCTAGGGTTGATGATCTAACTCTACGGTTATTGCTAAGACTGGTTTTTCTCTTCCGTCTGTGGAATTTGCCCTTCAAGCCTATGAATGCCATCAATGCCATTCGAGGTGATAAGTGAAATGTGAAATAAAAACTTTCATTTTCTCGGGTTTTCATCAAATGGCACGTTCCAGGATATAGAAGGCAAAGAAGAGTAAGCCAAGCGAGGTTGGATGCGTCGGAACATGAAGGGATGATGATTGAACTCCCCCACCAAGCATAAAATAGCATCCGCAAAAAAATCATTGCTAGTAAGACCTGCCCTAGTCTCTTCATTCCTAATCCTCTTACTAGCTGACTTTCATCTCAAGCTAGTTGACAGAAATTCACTCCTTCAACCCTATCCTCCATCGGCGAGTCAATACCCGGCGAGAAGGCAGTGAGTCGACGATCATATAGTAGGTGTACCGTGAGTGGAAGGAACGCAGCAATAACTCTTTTATAACCCCTTAAGGCAATAAAGGGAGTGAGTGACCCATGAGCAAGCGACTTACGTACCTTTATTTATGTGATTCTCTTCTTCCTCTTCTGCCTTTCTTTTTCCAGAGAGCCCGAATTCTCTTTTTCTGGAGAGTTCTTGTCGGCCTTACAAGGGCTAATTTCGGCGTAAGGAGGGTAAGTAATTCTTTCTTGTAAAGAAGCCATTTCGGTACTGAGTTGAGTCTTTCTTTTTTTCTATTCAAGCAACAAAGTGTGTTTAAAGCCGCCTAGCCTCTTTTTAAAACCTAGGACTGGCTCCTCCGCCGTTGATAGCTATTCTTCGAACCCTCCTCTAACCCTACATCAACACTTTCCCCAACCGGTGAGACCCCCACTTGACTTTATCAGTTAATGCCTGAACTGAAATACTTCTTTCTGCATTATCCATAGTTTAAGCAGCAAATTCACCCCTGACTGTATCTGCTGAAAACTGCCCTGCATTCCCTGTTTCCTTGACGTCTTTCCTCTGGCTCTTCCCAGTTTCATTTTCAGTTGGGACTAGCTTCAGTCTGAATTCTGTCATCCTTCACCCGTTGCATAGCAGAATTTAGTTAAGACGTAGAAGCTGCAGTAATTTCACATTCTGACTGCTGCATCACTGCATTCTCTCTCTTCTTCTGATCAGCAGTCTTGCCCTTCCCTTGCTGGGTATCCTGCCGATTCCCTTGCCCTCTTAATATCTTGTTAATAGCTACATTCCCTGCTTCTCCAACAATCTGATTTTCCTCTGTCTGCTGACCCTAACATTTTCATTAGCAACATCTCCCTCCACCTGCATATATCTCTGTTCATTCTCTTCCTCTTAAGATACCCCATTTTCATTATTGCTGCACCCCATCTTCTCGACTAGATTCTTACCTGGGAGGGAGCAGTCTGATCTTTCTCCAGCCGGCACCAGCACGTCACCCTCATTGGACTCAAATCTGCACTTTTCCATAGAATGTCCAAATTGATCACAATTTAAGCAGATCATAGGCAGATTTTTTTTAGGTCATTTTGATGGGAATGACCTGCTCCTTCCCTCTCAATTTCAGCTTCACCAACATTTCTTCCGGTCGTTTTCTCCGAGCATTGATTTCGCAACATGCTCGGACCGATGTGGGGCAGCTGAGTGCTCTTGTTTGATTATTAAAAGCTATGAATTTTCCCACCATTCCCACTAAACTAAGCTTTTAAGTCCCCAAGCATTGTAGAGTTCCAGAGGAAGCCCACTCATTTCGTACCAAACCACCCATGTCGATAGGAGCAACTCGTCCAAGTCAAGCCCCGGGCACCATCGATGCAAGAACATCACGGTCTTCCCTACCCGATATTGCCCCTTCTCCAAAACATTGTTCATGTCTTCTTAACATTAAAAATGAATCCAAATCAAACCTTTTCTTAGAGCAGCAAGAGAGATCTTACCAGTCAAGCTCCATGCCTTGGAGCACCACTCTCTAATCTCCTGGAGAGTAGGCCTCCTACCACCGAATCGTGCTATCAAAGAAAATCTGTATCTGCTGTTTGCTAGCAGCAGCCTCTCCTCCTCCCACTCAACAAAGGGAATACCATCTGAGTCTATTTGTGTGGAGGGCAGCTTCACAAACTCTTCTCTATCTCCAGTGGCCCTTGCCCATGCTCTGTTAATCGCTGAATATAGTAAGTGTGCCGTGAGTGGCTTCTCCCTTTTTTTGGTTGGAGATTCAGCTACAATATAGAAAAGAATTAGCTCAGGTTCACAGCCGATTGGATATCTGAGAATTAATGGAATGAACCTTATATAAATAAGAGGAATACTCTATCACTATAATAATGGATTGGAAGGCATACTCGAGTTTAGCTAGCAATCTAGCGGACATTTCAACTAAAGAGTTAACGGGAGGAGGATGAAAGCTCTCACAATGGAAGGCACGAACGGCAGAAGAAGGACTAATCTAATCCCCAGACGAGATGCGGGAAAGAGAGGTCAGTGACCCCGGGGTAGGCGACTCAATCAATAGGAATTTTCTCTGGAACGCTTAGGCCAATTCTATTTTTCGGAATGAGTGGTATGGCTTTGAAGCGGGTGTCTTGACTTATGTCATTAGCAAGGCGTAAGCTACTCTGCTGCTCGCTTCGTAAAGCTCCGCTCGTTGCTTTTCATCCTTTAGTATCTTGCTGCTTTTTCCGCTTCTGAGGCAGCATCTCTATCAGCTAGTGAGCTAGTCGCTACTAGAGTTTTTAAGGCGTTTGCGCAATCGGCTTGTTGGTTGGCTTAATTACGCTATAAGGGCTTGTAGCTAAAAGTCGTCTTAATAGCTTTCCTCTTCCTCCACCTTCACTCGCTGCCTGCCTTCTTTCGTTGCTGCACTCTCCTCCGCTCTACCTCGCATTGATCTTCTTCCGCAGCTCTTGCTTCCTTCACTTACTGCCTTAGAAAGGAAGAAGCTTAACTCATACGAGCCTCCTTGCATTGTCACTCTGCTCTTTGCTCGCTGTCTGGGAGCTCCATTCATCACCCCTATCACTCGACAACCCAAACCTTTCATTCATTACAGTAATGTGATTCTATGTCTCTGATGATTCGGCAGGAGGAAAGAGGCAAGGCTTTGACAGATCCGCTGAAGAAGGATCGGGCTTAGAAACTAGTCTGAAGCTTGTCAAAAGGCTTTTGACTGCGCTGGAAGAGGGAACTCTTGACATCTTCTCTCTTTCTTCTGGGGTCTTAGGACCCATATCAAGGCTTAGTCCCACATTCTTTTCCACAGGAGTCTCTATAGGTTTACAATTGCGCATTTGGTATCGTTCAAGCAGCTTCTTGATGTAAGTCTCTTGAGACAAACTAAGAAGTTTATTAAATCTATCTCTGACGATCTTGACACCAAGCACATAGCTAGCTTCACCCATGTCCTTCATCTCAAAGTTGGAGGACAACTACTGATTAGTGGAATAATCCTTGTCATTTCCAGCCTATGTCGTCAACATAAAAAAAAAGGAGCACGAAACTACCCTTGGACCCTTTTACATAAACACAATAGGCCTCCTCCATCAACGTAAACCCATCTGCTAAGATGGCTCGATGAAATAAATCTAAGGTACCATTGCCTGGACGCCCGCTTTAAGCCATAGATTTATCCTTTTAGCTTGCATACTTTTCGCTCCTGTCCATCAGAGCCACAAAGCCGACGGGTGTTGGTCCATATAGATCTCTTCATCAAGATCCCCATTAAGAAATGAAGTTTGAACATTTGGTAGAGCTCTAGATCCATATGTGCGAGAATGGCTAGAATGAGCCTAATCGAGACGAGTCTAAGAACTTGAGGGAATGTATCCTAAAAAGAAAGAGGAAAGCACTACTTCTTTCTTAGGGACTTCCTAACCCAGGGACAATCCGGAAGGAAATGTGAGGCCGATCGATGGAAACTTTTAGTAAGTACTCTACGAAGCTCTAACTAGTCTTGCCTATCTTGTTCTTACCCTAGATCGGGTTCCGTCTAGCTACTTGACGAAAAGAAGGATGACGCCCCTTCTATGGAAGCAGGAAGAGGAGACAGAGGCAGTTGTCTGGACGACCTAGCCAATCGTTCTCCTAGTAGGCTATTATCCATAAGGGCTTTAGCGTTGAATAAGCTAATAACTTCTACGGGACAGCGGCACTTCACTGGATCCCTATGATCGGCGTAGAGATCAAGATGCGTAGGCAAGAGATCCCTAGTCTTAGAGCTAGGCACTGTGTAAGAGTGAGATAGACGTCTAAGATAAAGAGAAGAGGAGATAAATCCACTCCACTTCAATGCGTGGAAATTAGCCCTAGAGAAGGATGCGCATTTCCCCTTCCCTAAACGAAAGAGAGATCGATTCCTTTCCCTGGAGAACTCCACTTAATTTCCTCTGCAGTCTTAGGCTTTGGCGGTCTTTTTCATTCACTTCCCTTTTTTTTACAACATAGGAGGGAGGGGGGGGATGAGGTGGACATAGCTTATATTCCCGCATACTGTACACATAGTTATGAGAAAACTGTTCCTTTTGTTCCGTTCCGGAAAAGCCTTAGCTTGTTTGCCGAAGAGAAGGCTCTTCAAGAGAAGGTATAAGTACAAAAAAAAGACTAATCATGAGCATAGCGAGAAGGAAAGGAGGGAACTGATAGCACTAGTCTCGTATCAGGGACATGGCCAGAAGAGTATGCATACGGAACTGACATAGATGCCATAGAAGGAACTGCTATACTTCATGGCATTAAGAACTCGGATTCAACAAAATAAGAAAAAGTATAGCTCTGAGGTTTAAGAGACAAAGAAAACTTGATCCCACTGATCGCCCTCCAAACAAAGCAGGAAACTGCAGTGCGAGATTAGGTATCCAAAAGGGCGTAATCTGTTCGTACATCACGAAGCAAGACAAGGAACCACTTGTATGGGGAGAGTCTAGTAAGGAACAAATTCTAGAGGTGGCATCAGCCGCTAGAAAACAAAAAAAAGGCTTTCCCCACAAGAATAGTATTCGAAGATCTAATCTAAATAAGTGCGAAGACTGCTCCCCCTATCTCTCATTGGTGGTTGGTTGGTCAACAACCCCATGTCTCGGCATATAACTGAAAAAGTAGCTTCACCTTTTTAGGAGGATCCAACCCAAGTCCTCAGTCATTCAAAGCGACATAAAGGCATTGAATATTGCTGTCAAAGTGAGAAACTCGATCCCTAGAGGAGTGAGGTTTTCGCCCAACAATATGCATATGAGTGCCTTTCTTTTTTTTTTTTTTTTTTATCATAAAAAAGAACCTCATTAATGTTCATACATACGCCTGTTTAACCAGGTTCTACAACTGCATGGCATTCCACTTTCTTCCTCTTTAGAGGGGAGGAGTTACATAAAAATGGATAAAAGTCTCACCCACGGGATGTTCAGCAGAGAGAGACGAGACGACCCAGGTAAGCAAAAGATTGACGAAGAGAAGGACGTCATAGGGATGCTAACGGCATTAGAAGCTCTCGATCCATACACGAGAGCAACTGGGTAGAATAGTGTCCAGGGGGTGGAAGGAAGATAGAAGACGAAGTAGGGAAGCTCCAACAGAGGGAGGTATGATTGCCTTACAAGGTGAAAAGACAATCGAAAGAGGGGCGCGGCCGGACCACAAATGTGTTGTGGATAAGGAGGGGGTCTTCTGTGAGGACCGTGTATGGGTTGAGATTCCAAGGCAAATGAAGAAGAAGAATGATCACATGCCCGATGAGGAAGACCTCGAGCATTTATCTCTTTGAAGGTCACACTCATATCCGATAAGACGGAAAGAGTCCGCAAGCGAGTATGTAAAAAAAAAATGACTTACAATACATAATAATGGCATATTCAGATCCGAGTTTCCGCATTAATCATCTGAAACGTGAAACGTCAACTTGGAATTAGCCGGCTCCTCCGCTTGCTTTTGGACAAGTAGCGGAATCTTGTCAATCTGCCTCTTTCCCAGGCCGAGAACTTCGTATCTATCTGAGGGCAGGACTGCCTGTGTAGGCAAAAACTCAATCAATCCAATCAAAGCTTTTTTTCAAGTCGGATCGTAGCCATGTCGTTCTGTGAGCCAAGGAGTTGTGTCACGCTCAACTGCTGACGTACTGAGAGGCATGGCGACCTTATCAGTTAACGGTCCTTGTCTTCCTAAGACCGCTTGGCCTCCGACTTATCTCGCCCGACGACAAACCTTATCAGCCTGTTTTTTCTCCTATGAGCTAGCCCGATTGGCACGCTATGCACGCTTACCATGCTAAGTACTAGAAGATGACTCTCTTAATGGCCCAAGGGTTCACTAAGATTTCTTAAAAGAAGGGCTACGCGCGAAAGCAAGACTTGCACACCAGAACGGGCAATCAAGACATTCATTCACACCGCCATCAACCGACATTCCAAAGACAGACATGCACACGAAAGTCATCCGCAAGAGACCTGCTATGCCTAACCCTTAGCTACCCACTCATTCTGTCTAATTCGCCTATGGGTGATAGAGACTCGACTTAGTAGAACATTTGTAGCATTTGTCATGAAGGAAGATTTATCTTCTAGAGACAGCAGACGATTCAATCTGTTGACTTCACTCTAGTTTGAGGAAAGTCCCGAAAATTGGCATCCTTCCTTCTTCGTTCGAATGCTTCTTTGTTCTTCGTATTTGATGCTGTTAAAATCACTGCTTACCGGTGTGCGTTCTATTTTGAATATAAGGAAATTTCGGGGTCTGGGATCGATCCTTTCTATTCTAGTACTAGTATAGAGTAGCCTTCCCGACAACAAATAAAGTATACTGCTAGGAATCTCTATCAATTCCTGAACTAAACCAAGCCAAATGAAACTTCTGAAACAAAAGCAATCGCAGCTTTTTCAACCTCCCCTGGGGAAGTCGGGAAGTAAGGTAAATAGCCTTTCTTCTTTTTGAGCTAGCATTATTCCGAACTTCTTCTTCTACCGCGAGTGCCCCATAGCCTCGGAGATAGCCTGGTCGTTATCGCCTTTCCCCGGTTCCGGGTGTGCTTTCTCTATTAATAAAGAGATTTCCCGGTCTTCACTCCTTTCGACTAACAATTCCAACAACAAAGGTTATTCCGACTAACATTGGGCTAGCTGAACCAAAAATACTTGATTGTCCCTTTCCTTGGCCTGGGGGGAACTTGAATATTAATATCTTTCTCTTGAACCAAAACCAAGGTCAACCTCACCACGGAAAGAAAAAGAAGAAGCCCCACCTACCGACTCTAGAACAGCGGAAACAGCAGATAAGCCTTTCCTAACCCCTGAAACAGAAACCATTTGAACCAGAGCTGAAACAATTGATGAATTACCCGAGGCTATCCCAGTTCCAATTTCGCTAACTGCTTACATGGGCAAGGAAGAGATGCGCCATTCGCCGTAGAAAGAGAGAAAGCTCGTGGAGTAATACAACAATAAATGTTGTTCCTCAATTGATTCCTAAGAGGATTGGAAAATCTTTCTTTGCTGCTTAAGACACAGGAGAGATTTCTATCGACCAAGCCGAAAGACAGACTGACGAACCAAACCAAAGCACCTCTCCTCGGGTGGGTCAAAGAACTACCTTGCCAATATCAAAGATAGCCTATTCTTCTTCCCCCTTCCGAAATGAAAGTGCCAGAGCATATTCTCAAGCAGTGACAGTCTCATCGTTGGCAAGTCTCATCCCTCGGGTACGAAGGAACTAGGCTATGATTCGATGATTCTTGCCTTGTGGCCACTAGAGTTTTGGCTTTCTCCTTTCCAGTCCAGCGAGCTGTCTAGTCGCCGAGTTCTTTCAGTCCAAGACTAGTAGCCATACCGACAAGAGATTCAAGCGCTGCGCTTACGCTTTCTCCTAAAACCCCTACTCAACCACCAGGAGCGGAAACAAAAGAGAGAAGAGCGGGCACTCTTTGGTCTCAATCCTTTCTCGGCCTAAGGAAAATTTACATAAAGATTAGTGAAGCTAGCACCCTAAGAGCTCACGTAAACAAAGAAATTTCCTCCCGGAAGGCCGGTTTGCCAATGCTTGAACTGATTGAGAAAGGAGCTTAACCCAGTGTACTCTCTGTTCTGTCTCGCCTTTATCGGGGTATTCCCACTTCGCTTGGATTGCTTGTTTTTCATACAACTAAAGACTTGGCACTTCCTCTTTGAATAAAAGGCAACTGACTCAGCTTCGTTCACTCACGGAAGACCAACTGAATCTAGACAGTTCTAAGAGACGGACTATAGCTAGCTAGGGCAATTATCTCTATCAATTCCTTACTTAATAAAAGCAGTTATATATAGCACTGCTGCTACTTCCTTTGCTACCGGGGAATCACTCAGAAAGAATGTAAGCGGCACTCCTACCGCTCTGAAACGAGTGATATTCTTGGCATCTGGAAAGAGTTATGTTATAATAAAGAAGTCCTTTCCTTCAAAGCCAATTCCGACAAAGAAAGATGAAGAGCGATGTCATACCCTCGGTCAAGAGCTGGCTTAAGCCATGCCCTTACTAATGATTCCGCATCTACAGCTAAATCATTGAATGGCACTGCACTTTGGATCTGACTTAGCATAAGGAGGTGCCAAGCTACAGCAGACTCTTTGCTCCTTCTTCTATTACTGACCGTGTAGTGGCACCCCTTCTTCGTTCTTCTTATTTTCGGCTTTCTTACTTAGAAAATGAACATTCTTTAATCAATTATCTGCCTTGTCTTCTAGTAGTCAAATCTCGCTCCTCCAAGAGCGGAAATAGCCATTCTTGCAGCACTTCTTCCTCCAACTCCAACAAGGGCTTCTTCTTCTTATGATTCTGCTTGAACTGGATTCACTATTCTAAGTTCAGTGACTCTCGGATATCAATCAGAATAAAGGGTAGACAAAACCATTAGCATTGTTAACCCATCTCTCAACTCAAGGAAGCTCCTCCCCTCTCTCTCGGGTGAGGGTCAGGAACAGTAGAAGAGGCTTTTGCTGCTCACGCCTCCGCTGCTATTTCATAAAGGGCTACTCGCTCTTGGAGTAAGGGCATTAGGGTTAGGCGGGAAAGGAAGGGCCTTTTTTGGGTATGGGGCCCATTCTCCCTTATGGGCCTAGCAAGTTTTTTCCCCCATCTTCTGACCCAACTTACTCCTATCTTAAGTCTACTGGGGGTAAGGATAGTCTGTCAAGCCCTAATTTGCCTTTCCCACGGCCACGACCATTGAAGGATGAGCGCTGATCATTCGAAGATTGATAAGCAATAAAGAAAGCCTTGGTATCAGTAGATGAATGCAATTGATGAAACCGTTGCGAATGCTACAATAGCTTCGCCTTAAAGTCATCAAAGCTGATATTGGTTGTGCTATTAGTGATTGTGGTGACGAAAGCGGTGGTAATCCGGCTAAGGCATAAATAACCAGATCCTTGTGTGAGACCGGAGAATTGATTGCAATGAGAGCTGACTTGAGTGTGCGTACATAAGTATGTGGCCATGGGCTGATTGCCCTTTTTTAAGGTCTGAAGTTGAAGCTTTCGAGCCACAGACTGATCAAGGAATCGCTTTTCTTTTTATAAGGCTACCCAAACATTTCGTGCAGTTGGTAGATCATGCACTTCCTGTAGAATATCCCGCATAAGAGTGGCATTTTTCCAGGTTCTATCAAAGCAGACTACTTCGTCCCTCTCCTTTCTCCTTTCAGTCGAGAAACTTCATACCAGGCATCCTCCGATCTCTAGAAGGACTTTTTTCTTTATTTTCTTTTTCGTCAAGAGTTAGATAAGATCTTAGCCATTCAGTCCAGTACGTCAGGAAAAAGACAGATTTCTTAGGAGAGCTTTAAGTCAATCCAACCCGGTTCCCTAGCCTACAATCCGGTATAAGCAAAGCAGTCTCCTCCACTCACCCCTACTTCTGAGTTCTAACCCGGTAGAGGAGAACCCCTCAACATTATCATCTTCATACCTTCCGAAAACAGCTTTCTTACTCGCTTAAGGGGATAAGATAAGAATGCCTTTCAGATGTTCCAGCAATCTCAGCTAAAGCTCTTGCTTCAAGAATGGCTTGAGTTCGCGAGAGGTATAGGACTCAACTGTTAAGGAGAGTCTGGTAGGAGTAACTCGAGTGAAACGTTTGGGAGGGGTTTGATCCTTCCTTAGGCCGATCAGAGAAAGTAGTCATTTTGGTTCAGAGAGCTCAGCTAGAAAACATAGTCCTCATATTTTGTGCAATAGTTCTAGCTAGGGATAACGCGCACCTAAGCTCTTTCTGGGTGAGTTGGATAGAAGCAATCTTTCTAAGACCGAAGGAACTGAAGAGTTCTTTCTTTCTGAATTGTTTTGAGTTTTTCAGGATCTTCAGTGTAGACCGAAATGTGCTTCCTTTTGACTTGGCGAAGTAAAGTCCTTCGAAATGAGCTCAAGAAGTATCGGATAACATAACTATAGGGGAGAACCTAAAACTTCTAGCTTTCCTAAATCAGTTTTCTAATCGTAGCCAATAGGAGTCAGAGAATCCAGGAAAGGCTGGGGATGAATACCCCGGAATGACTGCTACTTAAAGGGGATTGGCTTTTTAAACTGAGTTGGTGAAAGATGAATTAGGGCCTTAATTAAGGAATAGCATAATCATAATCATTAGATTCGCCAGTACTGAAAGACGAATATTGTATCGCATTTCGAGGGCGAGCAAGCGCTTTCTCTTAAGAAGACAGAGCACAAGCAGCCCTGCTAAGACTAAGACAAGCTAACCCAAAGATCTACCAGTGGGACTACCGAGTTCAGTGCCTGGGGAGAAGAGCAGCAAAGCAGACTTACCAAAGTGGGGATAAGTATTTCAAAATATCTTTACAGGACTCTGAATGGCTAATCTGATTGAGCAGATGGTTAGCCCTAGGCTAGAGAGACTGTTTAGGCCACTGTATAGGAAAGCCTAGCCCGAGCATATTGATAGGGAACAAGGTGGTTTTCTACCGGAGCTTACCTTGCTCTCAGGAGAAGGCAATGGGTCAGCCTTAGAACACATGGCTCGGTTCACTTGCCAGTGGTAGGGGGCTTCGAATGATGATTACCTAAAGCTTAGGTAATTCCCAAGTTCACTGACAGGCTACGCATTTGGTATATTTGGTATATTCATCTTCCACCGAACTCGATACACAAAAGAAAAGGGAAGACATTCAAAATGAGTTTCAGTCCCACTTCTTTAGGACTGATCCTGCTCTGTCCATGGCAAACTTGGCTCGATTGAAGAAAAATGACATATGCAATTAACCAGACACCATATTCAAAAATGAATGGCCAATTTTGTGCTTTTTTTTGATGGCCCATCCCTTTCATAATCGCAGCGCAGAGCAACAAGCCACAAGAGAGGCATTGCTTGCTTCCCGCTTGCAAACAGTAACGGAATGTTCCGCGTCTGGTCGAACATTTTTCCTCTTCCTTACAGTCGAGCTTCAAACCATCCAGCCTCTCCTTTTAGTCGAGCTGAATTACACGTCCGGTCCCAAAGCTATTCCTAACTCGAGGTTCAGTGATCACTCCTTTTCTAACTTATCCAGACTATAAAAGGCTTTGCATACAAACAGGAAAGAGAAAGTCTGATCATGA